TGATTGGATTGATGATAAAATAGAATCCTGGGTCTCGAACAGCGATTCGATTGATGATAAAGAAAGAGAATTCTTGGTTCAGTTTTCTACCTTAATGACAGAAAAAAGGATTGATCAAATTCTATTGAGTCTGACTCATAGTGATTATTTATCAAAGAATAACTCTGGTTATCAAATGATTGAACAACCAGGAGTAATTTACTTACGATACTTAGTTGACATTCATAAAAAGTATCTAATGATTTATGAGTTCAATACATCCTGTTTAGCAGAAAGACAGATATTCCTTGCTAATTATCAGACAATTACTTATTCACAAACCCTTTGGGGGGCTAATAGTTTTCATTTCCCATCTCATGGAAAACCCTTTTCGCTCCGCTTAGCCCTACCCCCCCCTAGGGGTATTTTAGTGATAGGTTCTATAGGAACTGGACGATCCTATTTGGTCAAATACCTAGCGACAAACTCCTATGTTCCTTTCATTACAGTATTTCTGAACAAGTTCCTGGATAACAAGCCTAAGGGTTTTCTTATTGATGATAGTGACGATAGTGACGATATTGATGATAGTGACGATAGTGACCGTGACCTTGATATGGAGCTGGAGCTTCTAACTATGATGAATACGCTAACTATGGATATGATGCCGGAAATAGACCGATTTTATATCACCTTTCAATTCGAATTAGCAAAAGCAATGTCTCCTTGCATAATATGGATTCCAAACATTCATGATCTGGATGTGAATGAGTCGAATTACTTGTCCCTCGGTCTTTTAGTGAACTATCTCTCCAGGGATTATGAAAGATGTTCCACTAGAAATCTTCTTGTTATTGCTTCGAGTCATATTCCCCAAAAAGTAGATCCATCTCTAATAGCTCCGAATAAATTAAATACATGCATTAAGATACGAAGACTTCTTATTCCACAACAACGAAAACACTTTTTCACTCTTTCATATACTAGGGGATTTCACTTGGAAAAGAAAATGTTTCATACTAATGGATTCGGGTCCACAACGATGGGTTCCAATGTACGAGATCTTGTAGCACTTACCAATGAAGCCCTATCGATTAGTATTATACAAAAAAAATCCATTATAGACACTAATATAATTAGATCTGTTCTTCATAGACAAACTTGGGATTTGCGATCTCAGGTAAGATCGGTTCAGGATCATGGGATCCTTTTCTACCAGATAGGAAGGGCTGTTTCACAAAACGTACTTCTAAGTAATTGCCCCATAGATCCTATATCTATCTATATGAAGAAGAAATCATGTAACGGAGGGGATTCTTATTTGTACAAATGGTACTTCGAACTTGGAACGAGTATGAAGAAATTAACGATACTTCTTTATCTTTTGAGTTGTTCTGCCGGATTGATCGCTCAAGACCTTTGGTCTCTACCCGTACCTGATGAAAAAAATGGGATCACTTCTTATGGACTCGTTGAGAATAATTCTGATCTAGTTCATGGCCTATTAGAAGTAGAAGGCGCTCTGGTGGGATCCTCGCGGACAGAAAAAGATTGTGGTCAGTTTGATAATGATCGAGTGACATTGCTTCTTCGGTCCGAACCAAGGAATCCCTTCAATATGATTCAAAATGGATCTTATTCTATCGTTGATCAGAGATTTCTCTATGAAAAATATGAATCGGAGTTTGAAGAAGGGGGGGGAGTCCTTGACCCGCAACAGATAGAGGAGGATTTTTTCAATCACATAGTTTGGGCTCCTAGAATATGGCGCCCTTGGGGCTTTCTATTTGATTGTATTGAAAGGCCCAATGAATTGGGATTTCCCTATTGGGCCAGGTCATTTTGGGGCAAGCGGATCATTTATGATGAAGAGGATGAGCTTCAAGAGAATGATTCAGAGTTCTTGCAGGGTGGAACCATGCAGTACCAGACACGAGATAGATCTTCCAAAGAACAGGGTTTTTTTCGAATAAGCCAATTCATTTGGGACCCTGCGGATCCACTCTTTTTCCTATTCAAAGATCAGCCTTTTGTCTCTGTGTTTTCACATCAACAATTCTTTGCAGATGAAGAGATGTTAAGGGGACTTCTTACTTCCCAAACAGATCTTCCTACATCTATATATAAACACTGGTTTATCAAGAATACGCAAGAAAAGCATTTTGAATTGTTGATTCATTGCCAGAGATGGCTTAGAACCAATAGTTCATTATCTAATGGATTTTTCCGTTCTAATACTCTATTTGAAAGTTATCAATATTTATCAAATCTGTTCCTATCTAACGAAACGCTATTGGATCAAATGACAAAGACATTGTTGAGAAAAAGATGGCTTTTCCCAGATGAGATGGTTGTTGCTATCTGTTCCAATAACGAATCATTGGTTTAATTGAATAACTAAAAAAATAGATAGACCTTTCTTTCTCTTTGCCTCAGGTCGATGGATCTTCTCAATTGAAAGATCCCCTATATCGATAATACACATTCCAGTTGACCTAGCCTAATTCTAATTATTTTGTTC